TTGGAAAGATTGATCTAATTCCAAATTCACAAAAATTATGTTTCGTAATTTCATAATCCAAATTTGAAATTTCTAATTGACCCTTGGATACAAATCACGAGAATGGATATTCTTCCTCGAATCTTTCATTTAGAGGTAAAGGATTCAAATGAAATCCTTTTAAGAAATAAAGTTTTTGATCAGAATATGAATGAAACTGAAGAACCCCTTAACTATTAAGGGGATTAATAGAACGAATCGCACTTTTACCACTAAACTATACCCGCTACAATACGATTATTGTATAGAAATGAGACTTTTGTCGAACAAGGGAATCGGACGTAATCAATATAGGACAGAAATAAAAAAAAATCATGAAATGCAAATTAGAGCTTAGAGTATTGACGTGTTTGTTAGGAGTCCTAATGAAATTAGGAAAAGAGGACTTATTTTGTTTAAAAATAAAAAACGAAATTGAATAACTAAATAAAATAAAAAATTTGGTTCTTGAAGGGGTTTTGACAGATACGGCTCGACAAAACAATTTCAGCCATAACATAAAATGCATTGTGCAAAAAAAAATACATCGTTCTGTTTTTCCCTTTTTTCGAGTATCCAGTAAAAGTAAATTAAATAAAAAAAAAGAAGAAGAAACAAAAGAATAATAAAGAATAAGAAATGACACTTTGATTCCATCTAAATCATTTTTCTATGATTTGGCGGTATGGTTCATTGGAACAAAAAAAGGGCCCGGCTGGGTACTGACCAGACCAGGCCGTGAAAATAAAAAAAAGCCCTTTGTAATTTTGTAAAGAGATATTCTTTATTTTTTTCTATTTTGATTCGAGATATCTCTTTCGAGGCCATTCTTTATTTTCATTTTTCATTTTATAGAAATAAAAAATGGAATTGCTGATAAAAGTTGTATCCATCTGTATAATACAATACAAAATACAATAAAAAATATATAAGCTATATAATAAAGTTAAAGTAAAGAATAATAAAGTTAAAGTAAAGAAGGGCCTTTTTTTCAAGCATTATCTTTTGTGTAATGTAACATAGTAATTATTATTTTTTTTTTTTTTCAATTAGGAGAGATGGCTGAGTGGATTAAAGCGTCGGATTGCTAATCCGTTGTACGAGCTATTCGTACCGAGGGTTCGAATCCCTCTCTTTCCGTTTCCGTCGCTGACTGGGTATCTTTCAAATTCGAATTTAGCGAACCCTTTTGCTTTTTTTTATTTGACTAGTTAAAGATGTAGAATAGATAAAATTAAAGATGTAGAATAGATAAAATCAAATCCTAAAAACATTTATAAGAATAAAGTAAAGAAAAATTTCTTATTTTTTAGTCTTCACGTCCAGGATTACGCCCTGGGTCATTAGATAGGAACCCGAAGATGAAGAGAGAAACAAAGAATATAACTACGGTGTAAACAAAGAGTTTGAGAGTAAGCATTACACAATCTCCAATTTTTTTTGGGGGGGAAAAAGAGAATAGATTCTCTATTTTTATACTACATATCCTATTTTGACACCAAGAAATGAAACGGTTTTTCAAATTGATAGAAATACAAAAGAGTTTTTATTTTTCGAAATTAACACAATTCGACTTCGATTTCGATATTGTGGCGGACTCTAATAGGGTCTTTCAGTGAAAAAAAAAAGGTAAGAACCATGAAATGGGGAAATCGAAAGTTATCGTGTCTGCCCAAGAATTTTACTGTTTTACTTGAGGGTTCATTCAAATTGGAAGACTCATCTGGTCTTATCAATTGTTAGAATTTTTTTTTTTTCTCGAGCTTGAATAAATCATGAATTTTTCTCGGACACTATTAAAGATCTTATCGAAAACTTACAGCAGCTTGCCAAACAAAGGCTAAGAGAAAAAAGAAAAGAGGTATTACTGGCATAACATCTACAATTGGATTCAAAAAAGCGTACGCCTCGGGTAATTTGCCGAATAAAAAACTACTCGAATAAAGGGCAGAATTAAGAAAGATATAGATCAAACTAAAGGTATTAAGCATAACAAACATTTTGTTCTTGGAGATAATTGTATTTTGATTGAGTTAAAAATATGTTATTGATATAAGCTAAAAATGATAAAAATGACGAAAAGAAAGTAAGGTAGACAAAAAAATACTTCTTTGAACCGAACCAATCAAAACAAAAATCCTTCAATTCTCACAAGAGAATAGAAGAAATCATACTTTCATACAATATCTTAATTGAATTCTATGTAATGATCAATAAATGGAGTTTAATTCTGCATCTACTTGTGTCAAAATCTTAAAAAAAAGAATCTAATTTATTCCATAGAGATTTGGCCGGGAATTGACGAACAACCAATATTAGTGTTTATTAGTATCGAATAGAAAAGAAATTAAAATGGGGCGTGGCCAAGCGGTAAGGCAACGGGTTTTGGTCCCGCTATTCGGAGGTTCGAATCCTTCCGTCCCAGAGCGACCTCTTATATATATCCGAATATCAGACTCCAAATTACTTTTTTGAGCAACCTCTCTTTCAGAGTATAATTTTTTTAAGAGTCTAATTTTTGATAAAATGGACTTCTTGTTTCGAATTTTCAAAACTCTTCTCTGAATAAGATGTTTTTTCATAAATTGAATCGAGTTCAAATAATACGAAAATAAAATGGAATCCATTTGTGATCCAAGTAAGATGGCAACATAGATCACAAGAGTTTGAATTCAAAAAAAGTCGGATGGGCCCTCCCCCTCCCTTTCACTTTGATATGTAAGTGAGTGGCTTAAAAAATCCCTACATACCCTACCTCCGTGAATTTGCAAGGATACATTCTAAATCGAAATGCGAAAACCTCCCCAATTTTTTATTTCATTTCTTGAAATCTAAACAAGAGGGTATTCGTGGTACTGTTTGAATTCAATCAATGGAATTAAGTTTCTAAGACCGGTTTAGGGTAAAAGTATAGTAAAGAATGACGTAATCTGGACCCTTTTGGCTTTTTATCTATACAAAAGAGTCTAGCATCCCGTATCAAATAGGATCCTATTTTTATTTATGATTAATCATCCCCCAGAATGAATTGGGAGTGGGGTCCATACGAGTTCGTGAGCGATGTAAGATCTCATAATCAATCGAGTTTCATATGGATTAATTTTCTTTGAGCTGGAGGTATTTGATGTTTGGCTCTAATTAATAATTGGAAATGTATTTAATCATAATTAATAATTGAGACGGGGTCCATTCATATATCTTCATCCTCTATATTTACTTTTTACTTTATTTTCTTTTTTATTTTTATTCGTGTTCTTTTTTGTTTTATTTAGAAATAAAAAGAAATATTGCATTCATGCAATAAAATGAAAACAATAAAATTAAAATAGAGGGTGAAATTCAATTCTTACTGAGGCTTCTTCCTCATAATTCTTACTGAGGCTTCTTCCTCATAAATTAACTAACTATTCCTTTCATATCGAAGGAAAAAGGACTGGGTATTGACCGAAGCAATGACTATTCATGATTCCATAATTGAATCAATTACATACCGGTTCAAAACTCGAAAAAATGTTATGGTAAAACTTCGTTTGAAACGATGTGGTAGAAAGCAACGTGCGACTTGAAGGACACGATCCGCTGTGGATTTTTTTTTCATCCGCCATTTTAGATTGTAGATTATCTAGAAATGAATGGGCTCTTGGCTCGACATACTTTGTTCTGTTCTACTAGAATTCTCGTTTTTTGTTGGGGTGTAGTGTAAATAGGACATGATGGAGCTTGAGTAGAAAGTATTTGTTCATTTCGCAGGGGCAAGGATCTAGGGTTAATACCAATCAATAAGTTGTAACAAACTTCGTAAGTATATTTTCGATATATAAATTGAAAGAATCCGATTCGAACAATTTTGAAATCCAAAACGACAATTTGTTGGAATTGGTAAAACTCTTTCGATGAAAAGTGTATCATGCAGGAATCAATTGTTCGTATGATTCTTTGATAGAAAAAAATCGCAAAAAGGGGTGTGTTGCCGCCATTTTTGAAAACGAAAGATCACCGAAGTAATGTCTAAACCCAATGATTCAAGGCAAAGATAAAAAGGATCCTGGAACAAGGAAATACCGTTTTCAATTGTCTCAACAATTAGATCAGAATGGGAATTAAGAATCAAAAAATCGATTCGAAACGAGACAAACAAAAAAGGGGTTAGAGACCACTCAAAAAAAGAAATCCCTAAAGATTTTCTTTTGGGCTATTTAAAAGTTATCCAACTTGAGTTATGAGAGTACGAATGCTTTTTTTTTCGAATTTTCGAAAAAGAAGGACTTAAATCACACAATTTCTAATCATTTTTTCTCGAGCCGTACGAGGAGAAAACTTCTTATACGTTTCTAGGGGGGGTATTGTTCATCTACATCTATCCCAATGAGCTGTTTATCGAATCGTTGCAATCGATGCTCGATCCCGAAGAGAGGGAAGAGATCTTCGGAAAGTGGGTTTTTATGATCCGATAAATAATCAAACCCATTTAAATCTTCCTGCTATTTTAGATTTCCTTGACAAGGGCGCTCAACCTACAGGAACGGTTCATGATATTTCAAAGAAGGCTGGGATTTTTAAGGAACTTCATCTTAATTAAACGAAATTGCATCGAGGATATAGAATAAAAAAAGAGGGTGTGGATGACTCCTATATAGTTTTGTATAACTTTTTCTTTACTACTCCCCCCTTTTTTGTTCTATTCATACCTATTTTTTATCCCTATTTAATATTGCTCCCATAAAGTATAATGTTCTGGAAGTATAAGGACAAAAAAAATAAGCAGAAGAACAAAAATCAATTTTATTGCTAGAATTTTATTGATATAAGATGCATATAAAAAAGATCAAATGAATACAACGAACTAATTGGGTCGAGAAATCGAAAATTTACATTACTCGCAATCGAAACCGGGCTTTTTATAGTTTGTCGTTGTAAATCTATTAACAAATCACAAAACAAGGGATTCACCTTGTTTATTTTACTTATATTGATTGATTGAATCAATGTCAACCCGAGATTTCTTTTTTTTTTTTATTCTTTCAGCTATAGCTATGTATCTATTTGTATTTATGTATAGTAAATATGTAGTGCAAATCTAACGCAAGTTCTTTCTTTTTCTTTTCGATTTTTTTTTTTCAAAAGCATTTCTAAATTATTTCTTTTCTATATTATTTATTTATTTCATTTTATAATTTTTTTTTATTTTAATATTTTAATTAAATTAATAAATTAATAAATTCATTCTTTTTGTTTTCGCCATTTTATTTTTTTAGATTCTTTTCTTAACATTAATATTCAACATTCACCGTCATATTGACAACAGCGTATCGAACAACTATAATTCGATCGTGGATAAGGATAAACAGATCCATTTATCTCCGTACCTATTTATCTCCGTAACAGAGGTTTGGTTTTTTTCTTTACTTCATTCAAAATTCAAAATTAAAGTAATGGGTTCGCTGGATTCACTGTTATACAAGAAGTCTTTTTTTTATGTTCCCAATCGATTCTAAATTTTGTTAGTCGATTTCTTGCTAATTTAATATTTTGATTCCGTTGTGCAATTTCATTTCTTTTCTTTTATTTCTTTTTTATTCCGATTGTATCCACCCATTCGAATTATTCGGGTTGCTAACTCAACGGTAGAGTACTCGGCTTTTAAGTGCGGCTAGCATCTTTTACACATTTATATGAAACAAAGGATTCGTCCATACCATCGGGAGAGTTTGTAAGACCACGACTGATCCTGAAAGGAATGAATGGAAAAACCAGCATGTCGTATCAATGGAAAATTTGGAGAATACTTTATTCTGATTCAATGGCTTCAAAATAGGGTTTGAGTTGTTGGCGCAGAACAAAAAATGGAATTCAAAGTTGGGTCGAGTGAATAAATGGATAGAGCCTTATGGTTCCAATTCTCGGGAAATAAAAAGGAACGAGCTTCTCTTCTGAATTGAATTTGAATAATTCCCCGATCTAATTAAACGTTAAAAAGATATTAGTTCCTAATGTGGGGAAGGGGTTTTCCGCGAGTCGATTAGCTATTTTTTTAATGAGTCCTAACTATGAGTTTGTCCCTATTATGGGTTGGAGATGAATGTGTAGAAGAAGCAGTATATTGATAAAGATATTTTGTTTTCCAAAATCAAAAGAGCGGTTGGATTGCAAAAATAAAGGATTTCTAACCACCTATTTATACTATAACAAACATAAACCAATTCAAAAATGATAAAATCGAGAATCCGGTAATGAGTTTACCCGTTTCCAAGGTATCCATTTTTTTCTTTACTACAATACTTTGTTTTGACTGTATCGCACTATGTATCATTTGATAACCCAATGTATCATTTGATAATCCAATAAATACCTTACCTTTTGTTGCAATCTAATTTCAAATGAAAGAATATCAAATCCATTTAGAACTAGATAGATCTCAGCAACACAACTTCCTATACCCACTTCTTTTTCGAGAGTATATTTATACACTTGCTCATGATCACGGTTTAAATAGATCGACGATTCCGTTGGAAAATGGGGGTTATGACAATAAATCTAGTTCACTCAGTGTGAAACGTTTAATTAGTCGGACGTATCAACGGATTCATTTGAGTATTTATGCTAAGGATTCTAATCCAAATCAATTTATTGGACACAACAATCAATTTTATTCGCAAATGATATCGGAGGGATTTTCAGTCATTGTGGAAATTCCATTTTCCCTGCGATTAGTAGCTTTCTTAGAAGGGAAAGAAAAAGAAATGGCGAAATCTCATAATTTCCAATCAATTCATTCAATATTTCCTTTTTTCGAGAACAATTTCTCACATTTACACTATGTCTTAGATGTACTAATACCCTACCCCATTCGCCCGGAAATCTTGGTTCGAGCCTTTCGCTATTGGGTAAAAGATGCCTCCTCTTTACATTTATTGCGATTCTTTCTTCATGAGTATTTTAACTGGAATAGTCTTATTACTCCAAAGAAATCAAATTCCATTTTTTCAACAAGCAATCCAAGATTTTTCTTGTTCCTATATAATTCTCATGTATATGAATATGAATCAATCTTCTTTTTTCTCCGTAACCAATCTTCTCATTTACGATCAACATCTTCAGGACTCCTTTTTGAGCGAATTTCTTTTTATGGAAAAGTAGAAGATCTTGTCCAAGTCTTTGTTAATGATTTTCAGGACAACTTATGGCTGTTCAAGCATCCTATCATGCATTATGTTAGATATCAAGGAAAATCCGTTCTGGCTTCAAAAGATATGCCTCTTCTGATGAATAAATGGAAATATTACCTTGTCAATTTATGGCAATGGCATTTTCACGTGTGGTCTCAACCCGGAAGGATTCATATAAACCACTTATACAAAGATTATATCAACTTTCTGGGCTATCTTTCCAGGGGGCGACTAAATACTTTGGTGGTGCGGAGTCAAATGCTAGAAAATGCATTTCTAATCGATAATGCTATGAAGCAGTTCGAGACAACCGTTC